AAACCAATGGAAAAATGTGTTACAGGGCTATCGCCTTCTTTGGCAAGATCTTCCAATCTTTTTCACAATTCCTTTAATGGTTCTTCCATCATTCAATTCTCAGCAAATTGAATGGAAGGAGAAGCCTAATCCGCTTTCGCTCGCCGCTACTAACGGAGTCTCGGTTGATTTCCCTTCCTTTAGCTACTTAGATGTTTCAGTTCGCTAAGTTATGAAAGTCCGAGGCGCAGCGCACTAATGCGCCGCTTTTGCCTGGATACGGTTTCCCGATCGGAGACCCATGGATCACAGACGATATCTCCCCACGGCGTTTCGCCTTTGAAAGCGTCCGTCCTTCTCAATGCCTAGGCATCCATCCAATGCATTCTTTTTGATACGGTAGGAATTGAACCCACTTCACAGCCAACTAGGCATATCACTTGCCCCAGGACCTGCTTGACTACATAAAAACTCTGCAAACCCACCCACCATTTGACTAGGTTGAGCTTTCATCGAACCCGCTCCGCGCTATCGCGAAGCTATACACTTCGCCCCCCCACCAATATACAGGGGGGGCCGTACTTTGCTCAATATTGATAAGAACCAATATTAAATGTAAGGCAGAATAGGAAGTAATGTAAAACACAACGCATAACCAAACGAATTGTGTCAAATACGTAAAGTGATCTAGTTGAGGCCGAAGATGTAGGACGTTAGTTCTACATAACATTTCTTTTCTTCTCTTCCTTTGCAATAAAAATGGAAAGAATTGGAATGCAACTTCTAGGATTGAAAATACGGGCGGCCCAGGAATCAAAGAAGTTATATCTAGAACCGGGCCTCGTGTTTTGTGGGTGGGTTGTTCTTTCCTTGCATTTTTTCGTTTTCTCACCATCCTTTGGCGGGAGTTGGATTCGAACCCACAACATTCAGATTATGAGCCTGACGAGTTACCAATTACTCTATCCCGCGAACAGCCAACGAAAAAAGAATATTTTTGTTTATCTTTTATTTATCTATGATGATTTATCATTATTCCTGTATGATTCTTTGGGTCTTTCGGCTAAAGCCAGGCTACGCAATACTTGGGTCTCCATTGTTCATCACTGCGTTCCTCGTGCGAATTCATACAACGTAAAGCCGCCCTGTAAAACCGAAGCCGTACCCTTCTTCTTTCTCAGCCGTTTCGAAGAAGGACCAACAAAGTAAGCTCCAAACCACTGGCATGGTTATTTCACCCCCTCCCCCGGCTGGACCAGAGTTTCCAGGATATGGTCGTATTTCTTTTGTAAGCTATCTGCGTTTGGCATTTCTCCATTTTAGTCATTTTATTTCGGTCGTATATGCATTTTCTCCTGATAAAGTGCGTTGCCCGGGCGTGGACCACGTCTCCCGAAATTGATGAATCAGTACATATGGTCTAAGACGATTTCACATATCGAGGTCGAAATGGGATCGGGTGTTTTCACATCTTACCATAGTGCCCGGCTTTCAAAATTTTGATTCTTTCGAATAAATAAATAATCTAATTTATTTTGCATTACTTCGAAAATAATAATGAATTCTCTTATTTTTTTTGCCTATCGGAAGAGGGATTTGAACCCCCGTGTGCGAATTATGATCCCGCTGTTCTACCCTACTAAACTATTCCGACATGCTGATTATGGTCGTCCTGTAATAATCTACCGCTTTTTAGTTGTTGGGTTAGAATTCGCTTTACGCCCTGTGCTTCTCCTTATCTAGGCTATGTCGCATAGCCCGCCGCCATCACTGCAATACGGGTCTTTATAAGCTTGATTGCCCGTCCCAAGTGGAGGAGCCGGCGGCGGCCTGGTCGTCGGGCACTCCTTTCCCCTATCTATTGGGTCGAGTGTCCTCTGGGCGATGGCTAGAGTTCAAAAAAATATAGATTTTTATTGAAGGCACCACGTTCCGAAAAACGCAGAACGGCAACGCTCGACCAGCCCACTTTTTGGGCCCCAAGGGCGGCGGCGCTGTTGGGCAAGGGACGGCTTTACGGGGTTGGGGCCAAGGACTAAGTGGGGAGGAGCGGTTCGGTGCTTGGGTTGCACAAACGAATGGCTAGGGTCTTCGAACCTGGATAGCTGGAAGTTACTTAGAAGTATTAAACGGGGGACCGTGGCGTTGAATTATGTTCAACAGCCCAAGGACTTAGAGCACACTTGTTTTCACTAATTGAAGTAGTAAAAACCACGAAAAATATCTACTACGCCAAAACTAGGCATTCCGTCCAACCAACGTAAGCATCCGCATGCTTTCTATAACTATTGAGTAAGAGGCCGCCCGTACGCAGCCCGACTTCAATAATTCATAGCTAGTACAGACCCCAATGAATCGAAACTAGAAACCCCTAGAATCATATTTCGGGGGAGCCTTTGTGTAGTATAAAATTGTTGGCTAAACGAGCCGCGTTGCATCCGCAATTGCCTGAACCGGTGGCGCAAGCAGATGAAAAGTAGAGAAATACTGAAAAAGCTCAATAAAAGGATGATGCTGCAGCAGTTTCATAACATTGCAATTACCGAGTCCGTGGCGGTGGGCTGTAGGCCGAACAACGGAGCTTTCCACGAATCATCGACGGGGGGGGTGCGGCGGCGGGCCTTGTTAGAATCAGGAGGACCGGACTTGCCGCTCTATATTGTTCTAATTTATGTTCGTTCCCCAATCTCATTCTATCTAATTTCAAATCGTGATTGGATTTGCCTCCGCGAGGAGTTAAAAATGGAGAGGCATAGAATTGGAATAGCTAGTAGAGCTTCGAACCCCGCTAATCTATATATATATATATATAAATAAATGGGGTGGTCAAAAAGATTACGCAATGTCTATCATTTCCGTCATAAAGTTGAACGGGCTGAATTTATTTCCATTTCGATGATGACGGGTCTTCTCATTGCCCCCCCCCCGACTCCTCTGTTAGCCCGGGGGAGGGCCCCCTCCATATTGAACGACTTGCCCAACTCCATAACCGAGTTGGACGACTCGCCTAACTTGCCAACTTCGCCGCCCGCGGCTACCGCCCATTGTAAGTTCTCCTTTGAGTTGGGTAAACTGGTGCCCTCGCGGCGCTCTGCCCCAACTGGGTAGAATTGTTAGCTTTACTGAGGGTGGTAAAGCCGTTTTCTGCTGCTAAACGCGGCGCGCGGCCATCGTTCAACGCACCCAACTGAGCTGCCGCCGGCTTTTACAAGACTTCGAAATTGAAAGGCAGTCGGTCCGACTTGTTTACGAAGGAAGGGATTAGAAAGATTTCGAGAAAAGGAGTAAGCCCACCACCTATAGGTAAATAGCGCAATACATTCTCGTGAATTTCTTCCATTCCTCTATATAACACCATAGCAACAAACGGAAGTGGAGCGGGCTCCTGCATAATGGAAAAATCATAGCAAGCAAAGGGTGGTCGAAACGATTCAATAAACCGGCTAGGAGGCGGGATTTATTTTTGGCACGTGTGCCCAGAACAGGAGCGAGAACCATAGAAACAGAAAAAAGTATCGTGATGAATTCGTAGCTGCGCTATTGTATTCGAGATTGGAAATTGAAAGGCCGATTTTTTCTATTTTATCATTCTTTCGCTGCTCGCCATTGGAATTAGAAAGAAGGAGTCAATCCAGCCACAGGTTCCCCTGCGGCTACCTTGTTACGACTTAACCTCAGTCAATGGCCCAACCTTGGTCTCCTGCATAAGATCACCAATGCCTCTAGTGGACCACACTCAACAACGGCGTGGAACACGAGTAATGGGGGATCCTTGGTCGGCTGCTTCGGGCGAGACCAATTCCCATGGTTTGACGGGCAGTTTGTACAGGGCCCGAGTACTTATTCACCGCGGCATGCTGATCCGCGATTACTAGCGATTCCAACTTCACGTTCTCGAGTTGCAGAGAACAATCCGAACTTAGGCAATCTTTCTGGATTCGCTCCGCCTTACAGCATTGCTTCCAATTGTAATTGCCATTGTAGCACGTGTGTAGCCCAGCCCATAAGGGCCATGCGGACTTGACGTCATCCCCACCTTCCTCCAGTATATCACTGGCAGTTTTTTGTAAGTGCAGTACATGGCTTGGAGTGTCAATCGTTTTGACTAGGACTGAGTTCCTCAGTGTGAAGTGTACAATGCTTCGCTTCGTTCGTCGGAAAGTCTTGTATTAAAACTTTGCATGGTCGTATTCCTTTCAGAATAAGCCGCGCGGCGTTTGCAAAAACTCGGCTCGTTGATATCATCCTCCATTTTCACGGCGGCGTAGTCCTCGTCAGTCTCCAGTGGTCAAGGATTGAACCAAAGCATGTCTTAGCAACACAAAACGGGGGTTGCGCTCGTTATAGGACTTAACCCAACGTCTCAAGACACGAGCTGACGACAGCCATGCAACACCTGTATGAACTCCCGTACCGTCCCGTTAAGGACAAGCACACTTATTCATATGTCAAGGGCTGGTAAGGTTTTGCGCGTTGAATCGAATTAAACCACATGCTCCACCGCTTGTGCAGGCCCCCGTCAATTCCTTTGAGTTTCAGCCTTGCGACCGTACTCCCCAGGCGGAGCGTTTAACGCGTTAGCTCAGCCCCTGATCGTTACATATTTTTCACGATTGTTGGAAAAAGAAAACAATCGAGTCACACTACCTTTGCAGTAATTCGAGCGTTAAGCCGAGCTTAAGTTAGACCGAAAGAGTGCAATATCAGTAGACCAAGAACGAACACTCATCGTTTACAGCATGGACTACCAGGGTATCTAATCCTGTTTGCTCCCCATGCTTTCGCACTTTAGCGTCGGTTAAAGAACCAGAAAGCTGCCTTCGCTTTTGGCGTTCCTTCGCATATTTTTGCATTTCATCGCTACACACGAAATTCCGCTTTCCTCTATGCCTTACTCTAGTAAATTAGTTTTGAAAGCATTCCGCCAGTTGAGCTGGCGACTTTCACTTCCAACTGGATTCACCGCCTACGTGCCCTTTACGCCTAGTCATTCCGAATAACACTTGCCCCCCCCGTCTTACCGCGGCTGCTGGCACGGAGTTAGCCGGGGCTTCTTCTTCGAGTCTTGTCATAATCGCATACTCGACGAAAGAGCTTTACAAGCTGCATTGCCCTTCTTCACTCACGCCATATTGCTGGATCAAGCTTTCGCCCATTGTCCAAGATTCCCCACTGCAGCCTCCCGTGGGAGTCTGGGCCGTGTCTCAGTCCCAGTGCGGCGGATCGTCCTAACAGACCCGCTAAGCGTCGTTGGCTTGGTCAGCCCTTACCCAACCAACTACCTGATGCTTTGTGGGCTCATCAAACAGCGCCTTTTAGCTTTCGTTTATTTGGGATTTGGCCCAAACTGTTTGGCAGATTCCCACATATTACTCGCCCGTTCGCCACTTTGCTTTCAACGGTTCTCACGGTTGATCGGAGGCCGCAGGCTCAACTGACTGGTTGAGCAGCTCAAAGAAGAAAAAAGGTTTTCTCCTGCAACCTTCAACACGTAACAACGAAAGCAACGTTCGACTTGCATGTGTTAAGCATATCGCTAGCGTTCATTCTGAGCCAGGATCAAACTCTTTTTTTTAAGTATGATTATTCAATTTACGCATGAATAGGATTCGAACCTATACGAAGTTACAATATAAATCATCTTGCGTATCACTAACCAATTAGGCATCATACTGAAAGGGGCCCAAAGAATTTCATACATTTTATATGATGCTTCATCTTCGGGTTTCAGCCCCAAAACGAAAAAATTTTCTTGTTTTTTCGTTTTCGTGGTAACAGGAACAAAATAAAGATGTATATGGAAGACCAACCACAGGTGGTTACCAGATTATGAGTTTGCGAAGTAGGAAATCCAACATTACCTACGGGCCTCTGGTTAGCACATGTTTCAACCAAAGGAAAGTTGAACCTACCTATTTAGGTACAAGAAGAGCTAGCACTCATGGACCCTGACGCGGGGGGTCGGTAACAACTACGAATGAAAGGCGTCCTTCGCGCTTGAGTAACGGAAGTGATTCACGCTTGTATAGCTAACTCTCACCTTACGGAACCAGTGAAGCCTAGCCAAACCTTAACATTACGGCATAATTCATAAAAACAACTACCCAAATACCAAGTGCAAAACAAGCTTAAGAAAGCGTATGACCATACGAAGTTTTCATACGGTACTGGAATCATCACACAAGTCTTTACGAAACTAACGCCTTTGTACCAAATTCGGGTCTAATGATATTTCGAATGCCTGACTTACGAATCGAACAATTTTATGGGTTTTATCGTAGATGATGCTTTTTCACCCTATAAGTAGTAACTCTTAGTGTATCCAATGGAAAAATTACGCAAACCCAACCTCTTTTTCATATTTCATCCCTTATATATGATAACTCATCCTTATATATGATTATTCATCAAACTTCCTTTCTTCATCACATTGTCTAACGTATCTCTATGAACTTGTACCCAATCTTCTGTGAGTACGGATCCCTTAAACACATAGCAATTGGGTGTCAAGTGAAGTTAACATAACCTTTCCATCAAAAACTAAAGCCAAACCTTCGAGATCAGCAGGATCAAGCGTTCTAAGGAAGAACGTTTACTATCCTCTTCAATAGTTCAAAATAGAAACTTGTATTCGATTGTTTGACGACTCCTATTTCTAATAAAGTTCGTATCCATTTCACTCGAAACCCCAACAAAATTGATCTTCCGTGACCGCTCGATTTTTGAACTACTATTAGAGCTATAAACATATTTCTCGAAATCTGCAAGCGATTTGAAATTACGAATCTCGAACGGCTATATTTTAACAGATCCATCGATAGAAGTTTTCAGATTGAAGACGTTCTCTTTACTCAGCAAATAATCTACACCATTTGAATTAAACTATTCTCTGTCGATTTAATCTTATCAATTCGACGCTTAGATTCGTACTGAGTTGGTGGAATGCACTTATACAACTCGAGATTCCCGAAAGGATACTCTTTGTAGACAGAAATGAAACTTGTCGAAATTACAAAGTTTTACAACTTGAACACATTACCTTACTTTGAAACCAATCGACTAATTTACTCATATCAAAAGTTTCGGCAGGTTCCTGCAGACCCGCCATGGCTGAGATTCTACCCCTAGACAAGCGCAATTGTTCTCAGGTTAGGAATATAACTTAGAAGTACTACTTTTCTCTTCTAAGTAACTAGATTCGCGACCCCTGGGGGAGAGAGCTGAAGCCCTCTCCCAAAGCGCTTCGCCGACCCTCAAAATCCGAAACGGACTTTTTATAAAGATTTATTAAATCGGCAACGGTCAGAACCTCATCATCCAAAGGTAACGTTGGAATAAATCCGTCGACCATAGCCAACACAACTAAACCCCTATGAATTGAAATCCCGTTCGAATTTCAACCTAAAACTCCTCGCCCCGTTACTAAACTAGCGATGCAAGGGTTTGTAAGTTCACCTCCCTTCCCTACCACGCGACCCCCGACCTGGTATCGAAATACTTGGTACACGTCCATAAAGAAAGTGAGATTCGAACAAGTTTCTAGAAAGCGTTGCCTAGCGCTCTTTGACTACTATAGGTATTACGTTTCAAAGTGATTTCATTCACGGATCTAAAGATTCCGGCCCAGGCCTTCGATTAGTTCTAGATCAGCTCCCATCCGCGAAGCAAGAGATATTTCGAAACCCGTACATCGAGTTGAACTGCTTAAAGGAAATATAAGACCATCGCGCGTTGGAAGACAAGGATATTGAACAGAGTCCAGGAAGTTAAACTCAACTTCCCCAAAAACAGGTTTTCAATAATTCAAATCCTTTGTTACGTATGCTCCAACCAAATCTAACCGCGGTAACATCTCCATCCCTATAGGATGCCCGGCTAAATCACGAAACTGCTCTTCGATCAAACCGACCACGAAGGGCTCAGCCCGACCACCCATAAAACTATTACAAGCGAAACTATTATATCTTTCGAAATTGCTACTACTATGGAACAACTTTCTTATACTCAATCCCTCAGGAAAGAATTCGAAGCATCTATAGCAGATATATTCCTGTTAATAAAACTTCTTCGGATTGAGTCAAATTATGGATACTGAGCCGATAGGACAACGGAATAACGGAATCTATCATAGTTACAAAACTTCGTAGGGTTTTCGTTAAGAACAATATCCATAGTCTTTATATTCTCACCAGTATTACTTTCTTCAAGTCCTGCGAAATTACCTAAAGAAGCTAAGTCTTTATAACAGGTGCTAACAACACGGTGTCTAGTAAACGAATTTCGAGATATCATTCCTCCCCCTCCAAACCTAATACCCTCCGTACGACCTCTTATTGTAACGAATGAACTTGAACACGAATTGACTTCTTTCCTTATCTTACTAAAGTTTCGAAACGTTTGCATTTCGGCTAGAGTGGGATGAGATATTGAATAAATGCGGTGTATTGGCGGCCAGTCCGGCGGCGGCCGCGGCTCCTGTTTTTGAAATACTTGAAATACAACCTGTTAGATAAGTAGAATCAATCCGATCACCTTCAGTCAAAGTAATATGGTTTGAATTCGCTCCCAGATCAATGCTCACTATGGGGCGGCAATACCTTATTACCGGACATGAAATAAAAACTCCCCCTCTTCCTATCTTTAGCATTTAATCCCTCATTGTTTTCCCTGTCAAAAAGACACACCTACGAAATACTTATCATACTTGGAAAGTTTACTATTGGAATCATTTCGAACGTATTCTAGATCGAGACGAAAACTTTTAATATATTTTTCATGGGTCTATCGTTGCACCAATCGGCTCCGTTATCCTTCCAAGTTACTTTACTGCGGCGATTTGTTAGCTTATCACAGGCCTCAAATTGACTACTAAAATCTTTTTTATTAATACTATAGCAATACGCGTTGGTTGCAATCTCCTTAACTAAATCTTTGGTTGGAAATTAAGGTTTTTGACTCCAGATTTGAATACATGAATTTAGGTCGATAAGCCGGAGTATAATCCGAAAGGTTCGATTTATAGATATATTTCTCGGAACCGGGTTAAACCCCAGCAGCCTGCATATGAATCCTGAATTTTATTTGCAAGTGTACACAGATGATTTCTTCATGTAAGCTATGCTGTATCTTGTTCGCAGTTCCGGTGAGCCGCCGTTGGCTGTAAGCTGCGAACGTACAGCAGCTGCGAGCGCATAACCCGCAAAAAGCAAAAGCCCCAATAATAAACATAGGCTATGGTGAAGCGTCGGGGAAGGCACCTCCTTCGGTGCCTTTACAACTCGGATGTAGTAAATCAATCATTTCATAGAATAATAATAGTGATACGCAAAAGCATATAGGAAGCGCGGCGGCTTAACAATAGATACATATGTAATAAAAAAACGTGTCACTACTAATAAATAAATTTAGTAGTGACTTTTCATTATTTAGAATAAATAAACGCGTTGGAATTTTGAATAGGGGGTTGTTTCCGTGCGCGCAAATCTACGAGCAGCCATTTCCGATATCGGCTGGCGCGTGCGGAAAAGCAAGCCATTTCAGGTCTATGGACCCATAAAACCAAAGAAGTATCCTTTCAGATAAAACAAAAAATTGTTTCTTTACTATCATATATTTTTGACCCTTTCGTCGTAACGCATTATTCCACCATCCATTCCGGATCGTCAAGCTGATAATTCATTTGGTTTTCGTCCACAGCATCTAGCCTCACCTCAGTTACCCCTTCTTTGGGCTGTGCAAGGCTACGGTAGGAGCCGAAGGCCCCAAGGGCGAGGGGAAAAAGAGAAAAGAACTGACAGGACGAAATTGACAAGGCAAAAAAAATATGAATTTTCCGTTCCTTTTAATCAAGAAGGTCTAGATCTATTTTATAAGGAAATCGTATTTGTTGAGGTTCATACAATACCACAGCTTTTAGTGTTTTATAATTGACTTCTAAATGATTAGGTTTCATTCTCCCTATTCGGTTAGTTTGTAAATTTCGTCTTATGTTCGATTCGAAAAAAGCTAGAGAATTTTCTTGAATAGATATAAGATCACCGTTGGATACTTGAAAACCAGAAATATTGACCTTTTTATAATTGACACAAATATTTCGATGACTTATTGGTTGCCTTGCTTGAAACATAGTTGAACAAAAATTAAGACGAACCGGAATAACGTCCAATCTTTTTTCTATATTGAATAGCAAACCGTTTTTTTTATCCATACAAGTTCTAGCCCTTTGCATCTTTTTTATCGGTAAATTCCCATAAAAAAGGGACAACTTTTTCATAGTTCGTAATTGTATGGAAAAGTCGGATTGTTTTTTATTTTTCTTGCTTTTTCGAAGCTCTGAAACAAGTAATTCTTGTTTTAAAGTAAGTTTTTTGGTCTGCCAAAAACATTTTCCAAAATTTGGCGACAAACTTTAAATCTTGATGCAAACATATGAAGTTTGATCCGTTTCTTTTAGCCATTGCGGATAACGGGAATCGAACCCATATCCTCTGCTTGGAAGGCAGATAATCTACCTTTAATCTATATCCGCAGAAAAAAAATATATAATTTTACCGTCATGAATTATTGCCGATGATTTATGCTCAACACTTGCTTGATTTGCAGGGTATTTTAGGGGGTGGTTATTGCAAAGCTCGTTGAACGCAGCGAATAGAGACCGGAAGCTAGCTGGAGTAGCATATCGGAAAAAAACATTTTTATTTCCTGCGGCGGCATGCTTCTATGGCCTGTGGGGCGAAGCTCGGATGGAGAGGAGCAAGCCGCCCGCGAAGTAAGCAAAGCACAGAGCGTAAAGCTGTTGTGCAGGAGGCTGAAGGGCAAGTCTAGCTACTGGAAGAAAGTAGAGCTACTTTCACTAACCACCCTACTCTTGCCGCCAGAGAGCCGATCGGCTACACCCCTATGCTAATAGAGCCGCCGCTCCGGGCTGCTGGCGCGTCCACGTTGTTTTGGGTTACACAAAATCTATAGGTTTTATCCTCCGCTGCCAGCTCTTGTAGATTTTGAACAGTTACGTTTAGTGAGTTATTTGCGCGAAGCCCCGTAGAGTACGGGCTACTTCAACTCTGGCTTGAACGTTCTTCTCGGCAAGCCCCCGGTGCTCGTGCGCGGAAATCGTTAAGCCATTTCTAGTCTTCGGGCCTTCGGCGGCCGCCCCACTTGGGTCGGGTACTTCGTGCTTCGGGGCCTTCGAGTTCGGGTAGAGCCCTACGAGCCTAGCCAAACAAAACAAAAAATTTCGTGTATTCTCTGAACGAACTTTAATTTACATAGTAATTGAATATTAGGGTTCTTATTGTTTGCTTCAAGCTCAAGAGCTGATTACAAAAGGGATGGATGTCTGAGCGGTTGAAAGAGTCGGTCTTGAAAACCGAAGTATTGAGAATACCGGGGGTTCGAATCCCTCTCCATCCGTGGGTATGTTAATGAATTAACTGCATTCTCTTCAATGCGTTTCCTCGAAACCCATGGCTGGCCCCGCTCAACCAAGGAGAGGGCCGACGAGAGCCCTCTGGTGTTCGTGGGCGGGAATCGTTCCATTTCTGGGCCTCGGCGGGCGGCCCTTCGCCGCCAAAGGCGAAGGGGAGGAGGACTGCGGGGCGCTTGTATCTGCCCGCAAGCACACAATGCGAAGACAAAAGGGACCCCGGCGGCGGACTTTGTGGACACCACGGAACCAAAATACTGTTTGACAAGGGCCCGCAACTGTCTGGCAACAGGGCCCTTGGGGAAACTTACTGTTGGACAGGCGGCCGGCGAACAAAAAAACTGATTTACCCAATATTTTCCTTCTCCCCAAGAACCAATTCGTACGGATAGAGGGACTCGAACCCCCACGAACATTGTGGTCACCAGAACCTAAACCTGGCATGTCTACCAATTCCATCATATCCGCCAACCCTCGAAGTTATGCAATCACTAGGCCTCGAATGGAAAAATAATATGGAAGAAAATAGAAGCAGGGTTGAAAAATAATATTTTAGCCATGCTCGACCCGATATGGGAGAGGGGTAGAAAAATCTAGATTTTTTCGCGCCCCATTTATAGAAGAAGCATTGGACCTATGGGCAAATGTCAAGCAAATAAATATTTCGTAGAGTACCCCTCCGGACCTATAAACTTTACAGTATCTGCCCGCAGCAGGGCCGCCGGAACTTTGTTCGTTTGACGAAGAAGGGCCGCCCGCGGGAGCCTATAATGATTCAGGTAACGCTGCTTTTGCAGATACTGAGGATGCGTGCTGCCCCGAAGGTTTAGCTGCGCCCCAACGTTTAGCCAATGCAAGTTGAGTTGCGAAGTTACGATCGTAGAAAAACCTTTGCAATGCCATTACAAAGTAATTGCATGCTTTGCTAAATTCAGTTATGCTCGTGTGGCTGAACAAGGATGGGTAGAAGAGAATACATTCTTTCTTCTTTGAGCGAGCCGGGAAACAGCTTGGTGAATTTATCATCATCCACTTCCTATATATATATATGATCCGAAGACACTAAATGATATTTGGACGCGTATACGAACGGAATTACTAAATCCAAAGTTTGGGTATAGCAGGACTCGAACCCGCGACCTTCAAGTTAAAAGCCTATTGCTCTACCGACTGAGCTACACACCCAGAGATTCTTGATTATGACAATTTCAATTCCTTAATCGAACAACAAATTCATCAAAAGCAACCCCGACCTGAAATGCGAGCCATGAACAGAGCGTATAGCAATTCCGCGTAGCGAAAAATAAAACAATAGATATATTTTTTTCTTTTCGCATTTCGGAACTGTGAAACGGGAAACCCAGGAGAAGCGAGAGAACGAAGTGGCCAGCAGATATTTGGTCACAGCTATCTCTTGACCTACCAATCGAAGTGGTCGATTTGTTAGAACTGGGGAGGGGCCGAAGACCTAAAATTTGTAGATTTCCGCGCACTTCGCTGGGGTTCCCTGTAATGCAGTTCTTTTTCAGCCATTTCGGCTCGTGTCCTGTCAGTTTTTGGATTTTTCTATCAGTTTTTCCTTCCTGTCAGTCTTTCCCCCCCTCTCTTTTCCTTTCATTTTTCAGGAGAATGAAAATATATATATATATATATTTTCTTAGTGCTGTGTGGACAATGACTATACGACGACGCCTCCTGCCCTTTGGTTGCAGCGCTATGCGCCGCTTTTTTCGTTTCCCGTCGCTCGCGCCGCCCCCCCCCTACGGCCTTCATTCGCTTCTTCCAATATTGTAGCAAAGTTCGGAATGACCTTCAGCACACCCAGCTGCCAAGCCGCGGGTGGTTCGATCTACTACTATGTAAATCCAGCGCGAAACGTTACACGCATCCCTGTAACGTCCCTCGGCCTAACGTTCATTACTTTGATCTCACGGAATGAATATAGGCTTAGTAGGGCTCGAACCTACAATATCACCGTTATGAGCGGTGCGTTTGAACCAATTAAACTATAAGCCCTGGATTCGCTGTGCTCACTAACGCAAATTAAGCCCGCAGCCGGAGCGAGTAGAGAACCGCCGCCGAACGAAACCCCCAATCGTCTGGTCGAGTGCTATGCACCTATCCCTCAGGCAGGTCCTTGCACTACGTGCCTTCCTTCGTCAAGGAGTTCGAAATTTACAAGCCATTTCCGGCGGCCTTCGGCCGAAGGCCGCCGGAAATGGCTTGTAGATTTATTAGGCGAAAGGAAAGGCAAGCCACCAAGTATCCTCCCTGCCTGAAAAAGTAAGCAAAAAAATATATGGAAATTTTATTTCCTTTTACGTTTTCTGCTCCCCCCCCCCCAACGGGTAGGAGGCCAAAGCCGTGCTGCGAGCTGAAGCCCAAGAACAATCTTTTTTCCATTCCTTCGGGGCTCTACTGTCCAAGCGGATGCAAAGGTCAAATTGTTTTTTTCCCCTTTCACGCGTGTGCGGCGAGGGAAGGGCTCGAACGTACGGAACGTTCGAGCCCTAAGGTGCTCGTTTTTGAAAATAAAAAAGAAAAGAATAAATATTTGCAGCACGCACATTGATTGAGGGGCGAATGATGTTGGAAATGCCATCATTGAGGCAAACGAAGCAATAGCTTCAGTTGGAGCAAAACCTAGAATAGCATAACCAAATGATTGCTTAGCCAATGATGGATTTCGCGCAACAGAATGGATCGAAGAATACCGATAGGGTTCTTCCCCCCCGGTCAGAACCACACGTGCGAGTTTCCCCGCATGTAGCTCGTCCATGGCAATTTATCTAGCTTCCGTGGCTTGGCCGCGCTACTAGCCCTCCCTAGACCGGGACGCGCAACTACTGTGCAATCCCCCCGCACCTCCTCGTAACTGAGCCATTGTAGGCATAGCGTGATCTTTCTCGATTTGGCTGTGGTTGGGATATCTCGAAAAGGTAGTAATACAAAAGATATTTTTCACTAGAAATGGAAGGGTTCGCAGACTGGAAATGGCTTGTAGATTTATTTCCACGCACAAGTGCTAAGAAGAAAAGAAGGGGAGAGGCGCAAAGACCAGCCAGAAGGACCAAAGCAAGACACTCAACAACCAGAGGGCATTCGCGGCCGCCGCCGGCAGCGCGGGCCTTTCGGTAGGTGCCCGCCGCCCCATCCACGCCACTCCATCGCGCTCGAATATAGTTACCTAACTCCATAATGTGGTTCCTCGAGTACAGTAACCTGACTGAACCTAGTAGCGTAGAACTTCCCCGTGGTTTTTAGAGAGGTGGGATAGTATAGTGACGCAACCTCCTTGCCTTTCTCTGTAATCCGCAGGTTTGGACCAAACTTGAGTAAAGCAGCCTTGGCTGACCGTAAGCCGTGTTTTCTGGCCAAGGTTAGCGCGCAGGACTTCTTATAGATGGACACAACTTTCCACAGGGAAGAGCGCTTGTTCACGAATGAATAGTAGTTAACAATGCCGCGTATTACCGATGAGAAGTGGGTAACAACGTGTTTGTCCCCTAAAGAAGCCAATCGTGGATTGGAGGTTGCTCGAGCTAAGCCCTTGGCGTTTCTTTCCGCGTATCCAAGTTCCAAGGCTTTAGTTATTAGGTCCCTTATGGGAGCTATTGGTTGTGGACGAGATCGGAGTTTCACTTGGTTGACATCGGATACCTTGCTTAAGATTTCCACACTTCGGGTGCCGTAATACATTACTAATGCGCCTAAGTATTTGGCCATCCCGGACTTTGCGTGTAAGATTTGACTTCTTTGTTCATTTATGCCCAACTCCAGTTCTTCCTGCAGGAAGTTCTGCACGGCTTTTATAATACCTAGGGCATCTCGTTTGGTGCCTATAACACCTAAAATTATGTCATCCGCGTACCGTAGGTACTTAAGTCTTTTTAATCCTTCTCCTTCAGCCATTTCTAGAAGCGTCCTTCGGGGGCACGAAACTTTAGGGTTTCGGAAAAAGAAGAAATTTTCAAAAAAATAATATTTTTTTTTTACTAAAATATATTTGTTTCGTTGCTCGCGGTTCATCCACTCTAGGTGTTTGATGTTTTTGATGGCCTGCCTCAATTCTGTATAGTACTTGAAGAAGGCTTTGTCTCTTGAATGGATATTAAGCCTTTTCTTGTACTCCGCCGACGCGGGGCGCCCTACATTGTATTTGGGTATGAGTATGTCTTCAACGTAACAATCCAACTTATGTAGGAAGATATTGGCGCAAAGCGGGGATATTATAGAGCCCTGTGGAACGCCCTCTGTGTTGTATCGCGCTCGATCTGTAAGGTTATATATATCTATGTATCCTGCGTTAAGTAGCTTTCGCATAGGATCTTGCAGTGCTTTAGATCGTAGTACTGATTCCATCTCCTTAATAAGCAGGTCGTGATGAATCTTGTCAAAGTCTTTCTTAATATCAATTTGTACAAGCCAAGTCAGTGCCGTCCACGAGTAACGGAGGTCTCGGAGGGCTTTATGACAGCTTCTTCCAGGGCGGAACCCGTGGCTTGAGTCTCTAAAAAGCGACTCAAAGTGCGGTTCTACCGGTCCTTTTGAAGTGGATTGCACAACTTTGTCAACGGTCGAAGCAATAGAAAGAGGCCTACTACCGCCGTCCGGCTTAGGAATCATCATCCGTTTGGCCGGTTTCGGGGCATATGCTTGCCTTCTCAATCCTTTGGATAATTTTTCGAGGGCCTCGTCGGTCATGTTCGCTTTAGTTCTACCGTCGATTCCCGGGGCTATATTCTCCCTTAGCCTTTTGTAGCCAGCCCTAAGGTTGTCTATATCGTAAATGTCTTCATAGGAGACGTGATTGAGCGGCGTCACCGGTCCAGACTCACCTTCATTGGCCTTGGGTTTAGCAGTCCAAAATATTTCAGCTTTTTTCAGTCTTCTACCTCCCGCCCTCTGGTCGACCCGCACTACGTGCTCGCGGGCTGTTTTCAAAGTTTGGGGTTCCGCGCCTTGTAGTATATTACCATCTACAGTCCTTCCCTCGGAGTCTTTCACGTTACGGGCATCGTCGTATACGCAACTTGGTTTGCCCAGTGTATCCCTCGGAGTACTTATGACTGATCTGTCACCCATTACATTTTTGGATATACCTCGGTCCTGGCACCTGGGTGCTCTGGTCCATCGGGGTGATCCCTCGCTTTCACGTTTGGTTGTTCGCTCGTCGTTTAGGTTAGTGAGCAACTTTTCCTGCTTCCTGCAGTTTCCCCCGTAGGGTTGTTTGCGCAAAGGGTTTAGTCGGCCCTTAGTGCCTTCCGGGCCTCCTTTGTTGAAGGGAGTAACGTTTAACTCTGAAGCACTCGTGAACACCGTGCGACGAAACTCGGCGGCCGAAACCCATGCTACGGTTCCCTGCGGTCTGTTCCCGCTACAGGTTAGGGCTAAGGCCGCGCGATAATCTGTTAACCTTCGCTGATCCAAACGCGCCCTGGCAAGGCGCACACTAGAAACGTTTCCAGTACCTGCAGCAGCTCCCGCTAAAGCAATGGTTGCTGCTCCTGCTCCAATCGATTTCGCACCTTCTAGCATAACCGTTCACTTTCGTTTTTGTCAAAACAATGACCATTCATGGCTGATCGGAATGCAGCCAAACTAAGAACAACCCGATATACTAAAATCAACCCGAACCCTTGGCCTCCCCGGTTAACAGAAGAGACATCGTAATATGTATAATACCATATATAAGCGGTAACCCCCCCGAACCATGCCTGGAGCGCGAAATAATACATACTCAAGATTTCTGTAGATTAGGAGGAGCATGGGTGGAGATAATGACTTCTCTACCAAATAATAGTATTTGGTAGGCTCTATGCGCTTCATTTGTAGCTTAGCACTAAGGCTCGCTTGTAATGAACGGACCGCCAGCATATCCTTGAATTTGTGAATATAGACAGAAATATAAAGGCTGATGCACTCCGTTGTCATACAGACTTGATAGAAGGGTCGGAAGCTCCCAAAGCAAAGTGAATTTCAACTTTTCCTTTAGACCTGCCTGAAGGCGGCAAAGTGCTCGCATGCTTTTTGAAGAAAAGACATGCCGTGACTGAAGACCTAATCAATTCAAGAGCTAGAAATCCAACCCTGCCGCCGGTCAGCTTTTGCAAATCACAGGAGTAAATGACGTTGTGACCGAAAGGATAACCAAGTAAGCCCAAGAGAACGATATCATCGGTCTTGCTATACTTATATGATGGAACCATAGTTATACATACCATGAGTTAGGCTACTTGACTGGCTATACCTCGGGAATCCTTAGCATTCGCGAAAGAAACCCAGGTATCGCGTACTTGCGCGATGTTGTGAAAATCGATCCGCTAGGCGGTGGTGCGAAGATCACAGCCTAAAGGGGTGGTCGAGCACTACGTGCCTTCAATCTACAAGCCCGCCGCCCACCCCCGGCCGCCTTCCACCGTTCCCTGCGCACCACGTGCGTGCTGTCTATGCCTTCGTCCGACCTTCCTGGCTTTGCAAAAGAGGGACCCGAATGGCAGCACGGGACGACTATAGGTGCTACGCAGTTTCTTTTTATTCTTCACGTAATACCAAAATGATTTTATTGAACATGTATTGCATTTGAGAATGTTCGATACAATAAAAACTATGGAACCCATTCCGAATCGATAGCAGCTTCAACAGAACGACGGAATAGGTAGCAACGGCCATCACATATGAAAAAATTGATCCTTCCACAAGCAAGATTGAACTGAGTAAAAGGGGATAGAGATGGCTATCAAATACCAATCGGTAGTTGAATATGTTGCTGTATTCTCAGGTAATATTGAAAAATGATGTTATAAAGTCTGTTGGTAAGATTGAGTCATATTAATGGTTGTGACGTTTTTGGGTGGTCCATATTCTTTTTCATTCCGGTTCAAAAAGTATAAGAAATGGCTAAGTAACATAAGGGTAATGTATTGGATTGCAAATCCTATAAAGATGGTTCGAATCCGTCCTTAGCCTACTTTACAATTCTATTGTTCCTGTAAATAACCCATTATTTGCTAAGTACAAAGATCTCGACCAACCTTTTAACTTACCTACCATATGCAACGTAGGCGGTGCAAACGACAAGCAGCCAGCGGCAAATATATATATATATATGAATCTTGATCCTCGTGTTGATAATTATAATCACGATGATCATAATTAAATTATGATCATCGTGATCATTCTTCTTCTCTAATTTTTACGATCATTACTATTCTCAATGATAAATACATCATTGAAAATAATAATGATATGAGCGTTATCCTTTTCTTTATCATTCCGATGATCATTACTAATTGTAGATGCATAATTTTTAGTAACTATGATAAGAACCTGCTGACCCTTTCTCCTTTCCTTCATGATTTTCGTGATGGGTTCAAAAATTATGTTAGTTCCCGCTGGTATATTCGTCGTGCGGTCCCCTGGGGTGGCGGGGGATCAGGAAAATGGGGTGCAACACTAAGGTACACGAAGAATGGTACATCTTTGCAATGAATCGTTCACGCTTCTCCCTTTGATTTATTATTGCAAAAATGTACCATTTGATCGCTGAAATGTACGATTGAGCCAAAAGCGATCGTTTGGATTTGTCTCTTCTTCCCAAAAAGCAAACGCAAAATACCAAGTACAATTTAAAAAGAACTCTGGACCCGGTCAATTCTTCCGTTTCGTACTCGCCCGCCTCACCCTTCATCAGTTATGCTTCGGGCCGGCCGCCGCGGCGCCCAAGCCTACGAATAAATACACGGGGCTCCCGTGCTGCTCCCTAGCCGGACGCCTTGATCCTCTGGCCGCGCCCCTCACTTCGAGAATTCAATGTAACGTAGGAATGGAATTGAATGAACGAACGAATTTCCGGCCTTCCTGCCCCCCCTCCCTAAGGTTCAGACAGCGGGATTATAAAACTATAAGGCTTGGCCAAATCTATCTTTTCCGGCGGGTTGGTAAACCCAATCGAGGCCTCAGCAGAGGGACGGGTCTCGGTTCCCCAGTATTTTCATCGAACTACTGGTAAAGGGTGGTTGGGAATTCCCAATTTTATAACTGACTGAATCTGGGGCGGCTAATTGCATACTTTGGTTTTCCGAACTTACATGTCCTTCAATGGCTCCTGCCGCTCAGGGAGGGGTGAATCATCCTTTATCCGTGTGAGTAGAGGAAGAACTACGGCGCATATGTAGAAGTCCGCCCCCCGACCCCAATCCAAGCAACCCCCCAACGAGCGTTAATGTTTGAGAGGGAGAGCGTTTTGCAAACAACCTCACATACCGAGAGCGAGGGAATGAAGTATTCGAGGTTCGAACCGCCGAAGGGGCGGCGTTCATTGCAAGGGTAGGATTGAACGCGTTCGAGATTGATTACTTATGGGCTCCGACGTGGAGCCATCGGTCAGACGGATCCCTTCCATTCGCCGCCCCCGAGGCCCCCCGTTATCGAATGGAGGGTCGGGGGGCAGCCGTCCCACCCGACCCTTATTGTGTTTAGAAGTGGATTCGAACCACTGACACAAGGATTTTCAGTCCTTTGCTCTAACCGCCTGAGCTATCCAAACAAAAAGAAAAAAGGAACTACGTGCAATTCTAATTTGTTGGTTATTCAAAAATTACTGAGTACAAACGCATATCTGGGCCATCGGATACCAACCTCTGATTTTCAAGGATATTTATATGGATTTAGAAATGAAATGGCTATTATTGATTTAGAAAAAACACTTATTTGTTTACGAAGGGCTTGTAATTTGATTGGATCTATCATTAGTGCAAAAGGCCATTTATTATTGGTGAATACCAATCCGGAATATGATAGAATAGTTCAACAAATGGCGAAAAGAACCAATCGAAGCTATATCAATCATAAATGGATTGGAGGGTTTTTGACCAATTGGAAACATATGAGAAGAGTACAAAAACACTTTCAAGATTTCTCTGCACATCCCAATTCGAAAGACGCTTCTACATCTTCGCCTTTCGATTATCTTCCACGTTTTAGAAAGATGCAGAAATGTTTTGAAGGAATCGTGACACACAATATTCCAGATTGTTTAGTAATAATAAATGCAAATCAAAATTCCATGGCTATACTTGAAGCTAATCAATTACAAATACCTATTGTAGCTTTGGTGGATTCTAACATTCCAAACAGATTACATAAATTAATAACTTATCCCGTTCCAGTGAATGATGATTCTATAAAGTTTGTATATCTATTCTGTAATTTGATCACGAAAACAGTCATTCTTTCGAAGAGATCGCGGAGGCCGGAGGTGAAAGTAAAGAGGCTTTGAAAGAATCAAACGCTGTGTCCTGCTCGATTATCGAATCGATAAAAACTTGTCTTTGCTGTGCCCCGGCCAGCGCTTCAGCAGCCACGGGGGGAGCCGCCCCCCGGCCAACCCCGTAGATTGGCTCCGCCGTAGGAGACGTTGCAGCCAGCCCTACGGGCCGCCGCCGAAGGTTGGGGTCGAGCACTACGTGCCTCTCGCTTTGGCCGAGAGCCAAAGCCCGAAATATTACGATGTAAAATATATATATATATATATATATTTCGTAGCTTTCCACCGCTTACTGTTTTCGCGGCGATTACACCTAACTACGCATCTTTACTGGCTGTTCATACATTCTCCTTGGCGCGGGTTAAAGAAGGGAACGAGACTCTGGAAAACGCGTTCTCCATCTGGCCTCAACGCATTTCTTCCCGTATTTCTTTATTCTATTCGCAGCGTAGATTAACGAAGAAAAATATATATTTTTTGGATCTAAAAACTAAAGAAAAAGAACTTACCCCGATGGTGTTCGCACTATGTGCCTTGAAAATCTTCTTGAAACTGTTTTATCAACATATTCTACCCGGTTTATCTACACTAATAACGACTTTTTATTCATTTTTATTGTATATCGTAGCCACGCCCTTAATGATAGGCTTTTCTAAAGATTTCTTATGTCATTTCCATTTAGGTTCAATTCGGATTTGTTCGTTGTTTGCCTCTCTTCCTGAACGTTTTTTTCAAAACGATTTCGAAGACGGTACACTCGAATTGTATTATTTAAGCGGTTATTGCTTGCAAAAAATCCCACTTTCTAAATTGTATGGTCACCGGGTTCTTCAAATAAGTGGTGTTCTCTGTAGTTTTCCCGTGTTACAACTTCTATACCAATTCGATCAATCCAAAATGAATTGGTTCACCATTATTATAGGAAGCCAGATATTTACTCTTATGTGTGGTATTCATTCCCGTTCGGCTCTTGGAATCACATCCAATGGTTGGAACAGCTTGCAAAATCTAACAACCTTACCCACTTTACTGCCCTTAATCGTTTTCTGTACTTCTATTGAAATAGAATGGTTCCATGTTATTCCATTAATGGGATATTTACTTCTGTTTCTATTCCTTTATTCTATTTTGGTCTCAATCATTTTTCGAACTTTACTAGCAAAACGATTTCAAATCATTTTCACTAATTTACCTCCCCCTTTGGTCGAGTGTTTCGCTTTGGTCGACCCTAAACATAAAAAGTGGAGGTGTGCACGCTGCCGTGAAAGAGACCTCGGCATATATGCCAATGCTTAACCTTTTGATTAACCGCCGGGAGGCGAAAGGCTAGAAGAGGCGGGAGGTTGAAAGGCCTTGAAATTGTAAGGTGTTGCGCTGGTGGTATTCGGGCAAAGAAGCTATCGAAATCTTACGTACCCCACCGTCGAATTGTTACAACAGTGTACTGAAGTACTTGACGGTCCGGAAGACAGTGGAAGCTTAGTCTGTATTTTCGCGCGGCAATTGAGGACTTGGTGGATTCGTTCAATAGTCTAGTAATCGTGTTGTTTAGTCTTTGCAACTATCTCCTTTGGCGTGGTCATGCACCTCAAGTAAGCAAATTCGCGGTGTTGATGAAGCTCACCGCAGTTCCAGTCTTCGGACCATAGCTTGAGAGCGACTTTTTCTTGTTTCTCCAGTTTACTTTGGCGGCCCGTCCACTAGCGGAAATTGGGATAGGTTTACGGTGACAACGGAAAAAGGTTGTGCTAAAGCCCGCGAATATGTGGGTCACCGGTGGTCGGGTTATACTACGTTCGAGTACAAACCGTCGAACAGAAAAAGGTCCAAATCAACACCACCTTTTACCTTAAACGTGTGAATACAAAAAAATCCTTGTTGTATGCAGGTAATAAAAAGTAATTGTATTTTCCGCCGCCCCCCGTTGTATTTTTCGTTATACGAACGTATTTCGGGGAATGAAAATGCACTGTGCCTTTACAATCATATTGCTTGAAATCATTGATTTCATTCAATAATCATATAATAAAATCTCATATGTATAAGGGTGCAAAAACCGATGTCCGCGGTCGACCGTAGATAAATCCCTTTGGTCGAGTGTCTCGCTTTGGTCGACCCTTGGATAAAGTAAAAAAAAAACAGCATTTTCTATTCCATGAAAAAATCACCTTTTTTGAATCAAAAAAGCCTGGCAAGTTTTACTTTATAAAAAGTAAAATACTTATCTTTTTTTTTCGTTTCTGTAAAACAAGCGTTTCGGTAGGAGCGCAAGGGGCTTTACGAACTTGTAGAACCGAGGCCCAGGGGCTTGAACGGAAAGCTGGAACGACGCACAGCGCAGGTTTTCAAAACTTTAGCCCGCTTTGCGTTCCTGTTTTACAAAAGCTAGAAAATTACTACGTATGTTCCGTTATTACGTCCTTTTCTTTTCATGTGCTGCCCTTTTCGCTACGCGCAAATTCTTATTGGATTTTGTCGGTTTCCAACAGCGATAGCTATTTATTCAAGTATTTGGGTAGCACCATCCGATTTTCAACAGGGTGAAAATTATCGCATTATTTATGTGCATGTTCCTGCAGCTCGGATGAGTTCACCTATTCATACTGCAATGGCTATTAGCAGTGTGTTATTCTTATTAACAAAACATCCCCTTTTTCAGTTATTTTCAAAAACCGGTGCCAAAATAGGTGCTTCGTTTACGTTGTTTACCTTGGTTACCGGGGGGTTTTGGGGAAAACCTATGTGGGGGACCTTTTGGGTACGGGATGCTCGTTTAACCTCTGTATTAATCTCGTCTTTTATCTACCCGGGTGCACCGCGTTTTCAAGAGTTTTCTGCGGATGTTGCTCCTACTTCTATACGTATAGGGCCAATCAATATACCAATAATTAAGTTTTCTGTCAACTGGTGGAGTACATTGCATCAACCTTCAAGCATTAGCCAATTTGGTACTTCAATACATATTTCTATGCTTATTCCAACCCTTTCAATCTTTGCTAGCTTTTTCTTTTTAACTGGGATTCTGTTCATTTCGGAAACACGTCAAATAATTCTATCTTTTTATTTGCGGAAAAGCCAATGACTTTTTGGAGCCTTGCCAATTTTTCCTCTTTCGGTTTATCTCTTTTCCTCCCCGCCGGGTGGCGGTCCCTGGTCCCGTCTAACAGTGCTGCCCCGCCCTGCGGCGGCCCTTTTGTTCGTCATCAGGAGCCAAGAGAAATAGGAAACCGCGCGGTAAGCCAATTTGATTAAAACATTCGACGCCCCTATTGGTTCGAAGGTCAAGGACCAGCGGGCCGTAGCAGGGTTACTTTCTTTTATTGAAAAACAACAAAGAATTCTTTTTATTCGTTATATGGACCCCGTCAATGCTGGCTAAAGTAGGCCTTAGGTAAATACTGCCCATAATGCACGACGTCAATCATGAAGAACGCAAAGTTTCCGTGATCCGTAGAAAAGCAACTAATAGAGCTGCTTGCCAGTTCTTCCTTCGGAGAAAAGGCGAGGCGCGTACGGCTCTACGCTGGGCTCCCCCCCTCCATTCCCTTGGGGTTCACAGAATTTCGTTCCATCCAACCAAGAGGCTAGCTTGCAACGTGTGCAATCTTCTGTTATTGAGGTTGGGACTTATAATCGGCCCAAATGCCGTAACGGAAACGATCCCAGCTGTACGGCAAAAAAATGTTTTTTTGTTGCCAATCGTAAGCAAAGCTTATAATGTTATGTCACCGGAATTGGGCCACTATTTTTTAGTACCGAGTATTTCCGTTGCGTTAACCAACAAGCTACGCCCTGTGGCTGTTTCGCCCTATTCTTTCTCGTCCACCATGTCTTTCTTCGGTATTTCGTTTTGCTATATTTCTTCCGACTTTTCTAATTACAACGTATTTACCAACTCAAATGCTAATGCGCCTTTGTTTTATAAAATATCAGGAACTCGGTCCAATCATGAAGGTAGTCTGTTATTATGGTGCTGGATCCTAAGTTTTTACGGATTCCCTTTTTGTTACCTGGCTCGACCCAGCAATGTATCGGAACAAGCGAAGGGCGCAGAAACCAAAAATATTGATTTTTTTTTTTCGTCCGAAGACCCGCGGGAGGGGACGGTTTTGCTCATGGATGAACAGCGAATTTATAAAGGCATTGCTTTATTTCTCTCTATCTTTCTACTAGCAAGTTCCAATCCTTTTGTTCGAATTTCATTTGTTTGTACTAAATCACTTGCGGAACTAAATCCTGTTTTACAAGATCCTATACTAGCTATACATCCTCCTTGCATTTATGCGGGATACGTTGCAAGTGCTATTGGCTTTTGCTTATGCCTATCCGGAATAATGAACAGGCCGCGTTTTCAAAATATATTTTTGTTTTTTAGTCCTTTTTCGGGGCCGAAAATGGCTGGTCCACGCACGAGAACCGCTCCCTATAGTTGCGTGCCCTTTGGGGCATCGGCGGCCCATAGGGAGGAGCGGGCTAAGAGTGTTGTTCGTAAAACAAATACTATGTATTTTCATTTTGGTTGGACCCGCAGCGCGAATACGGTAGTGTGGAAACAAATTCAAATTTGGATCTTGACATGTTGGTGCTTTTTAACGGTAGGCATATTGCTAGGGAGTTGGTGGGCTTATCACGAATTAGGCTGGGGCGGTTGGTGGTTCTGGGATCCTGTAGAAAATGCTTCTTTCATGCCTTGGGTACTAGCTACGGCTTGTATTCATTCAGTCATTTCACCTAAATTGAATGATTGGACCTTGTTTCTCAATATGGTTACTTTTTTATGTTGTATTTCAGGAACTTTTTCCGTGCGTTCTGGATTGCTAGCTTCCGTTCATAGTTTTGCTACAGATTCCACACGAGGGATCTTTTTATGGTGTTTTTTCTTTATAATTACCAGCATATCTTTTATTTATTTTTTCAAAGCGGAGCAGCAATCAAGTACCCAGCTAGTTGGTGCATTATCTGTTCCATCATCAAACCGAGATCCTACGATCTCAGAACCTGTGAACCAGCAGATCTTGTGGCATTCGCGAACTCTATTTGCGCACTCGTATCGATCCGCCGATCGTTTAACAAAGCTCATGGAGGAGGGCACGGACAGAAGGTCGCGACAGGGTATGCAAAGCGAGTAGAGAACCGCCGCCCAAATAAAGCTACCTTTTGATTTACTTTAGCTGCCCGCGCTCTGCGCTGGATCGGGCCAGATAGATGAGGAGCTAACTTCATTTCAATTAAATACACTCCGCTGGTCGAGACCTAAAAAATCTTTTTTTTTTTACGCATTCTTTAAAACAGAGAGCGAACACGAGGGAATAGACCGCATTCTCTGATCCAAAGGAGCAAAATAATCAAAACGAATAGAGCAGATGGTCCAACCACAGAATTTTTTCTTTTTTCTGACTTTTTCGGTCGTGCTTTGCGGCACAGCAGCACCCGTACTATTTCAATGGTTGGTAAACAGAGATGTTTCCACAGGTGCTCCTTTTTCTAATGGTACTATAATACCTATTCCTACATCTCCATTACTTGTTTCAGTTCTCATACATTCCAGGGGGTTCATGCGCTCTCTGGACGAAGCAAAAAGGATAGTTTCGATAAGAGCAAGACCCGTTCTGCACATAATTGAAAGAAGCTCACCTAAAAAAATCCAATATATTCCCTTTTTTTTGAAAGCCTTGTCAATTCTTCTCTTTTTTCGTCAGTTTCTTTCTTCCCTTTCCGTCAAACAGTTTCCGGCCCTTTGTTTTGTCGGGCAGTACTTTGGTTTTGCGGTATCCAACAAAACAAAGTTCGGGACCCTGGCTGACAGTGTTCGGGCCCTGCGGGCCTTGTCGTTGTTTTTCCATTTTATTATTATCAAATTTATGGGAGACTTTTCATATTTAGAATCTTTCTGTGGCGTGCTTTGTTTTTTCCTCTTCTGCACGTCCTTCTTATCGTTTCACCATAGGCGCAATAGGTTAGCGAGTTACTACAAATTTTCTTTCTTTGTTTTTCACAAGCAGAGAAGACGCAAGCTTATTGTATCGTCACTGGGGAGGAACAACTTGAATTGGAGTAGATGTTTTCTTGTTCGCACCTCACCGAGTAGACTGATGACTGTTGGTCACGACTTTCGAAAAGCTCCCGTTAATATGAGGATTTCACATGGAGGAGTTCGCATCTTTACTATGGGTGTAATTCCGTCCAACGCAAAAAAGATACAATTTACAGGGAAAACACCTTTGGGTTCCGAACTACATATGGGGAAGGTGGTTCGTAGCACTTTGCGAGGTATTGATCAATTACATGGGCCCACTTTTCACTCCATTTGTGGTAATTTGATCATTTATAAACCGAAAAACCTGTTTGAGCATGATAGATCACGCCCCGCCCTGTTGCAATCTCGGCCGCCGGGTGGTGCGGCGAAGCTCTCGGCGGCCAACGAGAGAGGCTTTAGCTCTCTACTAATGGGCAACTCTTTTGGCCCGAGGGGCCGAAGGCCAGAAATGGGTAGATTTCCGCCGCACACTTCTTTGCCTCAGAAGGGCTTTACGGTTCTCGATAATAGTTTTTTACATTGGTCGACTATGTTCCCAGAAAAAAGATTCTATTTCTCGAATCAAGAAACGAGCACTACCAAAGTGGCTATACATACCAATCTCTTTACGGATCTATATGCTTTGATTGGAATTGGAAGTTTTGAAACAGGCTGGTATACGACAGTAATTAAGCTCCCTTTTATTTTCTGTATTCGGATAGGGTTCATTATGGCTTCGTTGGGAGGCTTGCTCAGTCCTTTCCGTAAGCTCACTTTCTACAGATTGGATTGGAATTAAAAATTCATTGTAGGGGTTGGTTATTTCTGTTTTTGAATACTTTGGATTTAGCTATGTTGAAAAAACCAAGAAAGATGTATTTGAATAGGGAAATCTACGAATAACCTGGTATTGTATTGCGAGAATGATTTTATTATGGATTTTGTTTTACTCACTCGGTATACATATATATATATATATATATATTTATTACATGTGTAGCCTGCTCAAAATAAAATGATAGATACAGCGCATATTTTCCATTTATGTATGTAGGTCGCGCAAAGATGCTGTATTGCATATTATGTACCGCATAGGTCGTCGGTCGGTGCGCTTTTTCAGAACTCCGTGCATGCGTGGCTAACTATAGAATTTTGATATCGATAAGGTGTCCAATCCTATATAGAAAGAGCAGCATTACATAGATTGACTACTCCTCTCTTGTAGCATAAACTAGATGGTTCTACACTAGGTTATAAGCATTCGAACGTATGAAACGAGAGACGCTAAGAAAGGACGCAAGCTCTTTTCTAGAGTGGTAGCGAAAAGCAAGCCGCCGAGATAAAAAGAGTTGTTTTCCGTGGTCGGTCCGAGCGCCAGCCTGGCGGCCTTATGCATGCCCTATGGGCCCCAAAGTATTTATTTTCGCTTTCGTCGAACGCTGGAGTAAAAGGATTCGAACCTTTGTTTCTCGGCATCAAAGGCCGACGCCTTGCCGCTTGGCTATACTCCAAAAAAAAGCAGCCCATAGATAAACCTTACATACACAGGAATGGAACCACTTCACGTAGCGCCATTGGCTGGCGGGCGGGGAACGGTTGATCACTTTGCGCCCTGCATTTTATTATTTTGGACTTCACATACCCGGCAAACGAGTTCCAAGGGGCGGGTTCAGTTACTAATTTCTTCTATTATACGGAAAACAACTATACTATCTATAATCAATCATATGTATATACTAAAAGCAGCTGGAGCTACATCGGTATTTGAACAACTTTTGTAGGCTTATGCTTCACCACGGTTCATTCTTTTTTGTTTGATCCCCAGCTCACTACTTAGATGATCTTTTCCCCGCCTGTTTGCACTTCGTACTTCAGTCTAGAGAACAGGCAAAGTTAGTTTGCTTGAGAAGCTTCCTACACACTTAAAGTTCTCCTCCAGGCCCCAAGCAGATGCTGCGTATAATGTTGAGCTATGATTCTTTGGAGCAGCCATTTTTGGAAGGTATAAAAATACAGGAAAAGACGCTCACAGGTCCATCATGACTTCGATATCTGTTTCGATCGATACGGAGAATGAGCCGCCGCACCCGCAGGGGCTATTAGTTTTCCCTCCCCACGTTATTTTGTAACTGAATGATTCATCTATATCGGAAATGAATGACCCGAGTCCGTAGGTTGGGTTACCTCGCTCACCGATCCTCCGGGCTACTGCTCTACGGGCCGCGCGGAACAGTGGCCCGTCACACAGCTCTCTAACCTGCGCCTCTAGAGCTCGAACCCGAGCACACAGCGCGCGCCTATTGCACGGTCCTCGGAAGGAAGATGGCCCAATAGATAGACTCGTCAAAGTGAAACCCAAACGGGAACCAGAGTACATAGGCTCCTTCCCTACTGTTTGTTATTACGCGCTTTCTTATTGCTAGGTCCTCCCTTTCGGTTGGGTGGGGCCGACGGTAGATGCATCATCCGTAGGCACTACGCGCGCTTCTTTGGCTTTACAGGGTTTCACCGTTCTTTCCTGTGCGGCTTGTTCAATCTAGCCTTGTAAGAAGATGTCGTTCAGTTCCCTTTTTCCTAGTGATATAGGTAATCCACTACATTAGGTCTATCCCTTCCGTGATAGGGGGGGGGCCGCACCGAAAGGCGTATAGTAAACAGCGTACGTTCGCGCGCGCCGCAAGGTTCAATGGCCCAAGGTTAGCCATTCGGTGTAGTGCCGGAACTCCGATTCGCCAGTGCGAATCCTCATCAAACACAGGAGCCGGGCCGCCGGTCGGTCATCCCGGATGAGCGAAATTCTAGAGCTTTTTTCACATGCTAAGGTCTCCGTTGCCGAACCCAGGTAAGCGAAATGCCTTAGTACATCGTGAACTTGTACTTTTGTTGCGCGGTCGCCCGCCGCCCCGCCGGTGCTAGACCGGGCGGCTCGTACCACATAGTAATCTCCGCAGCTTGTGATACGATTTCTAAATCGAGCGCGCTTCGCCGCCGCGTTATACGTAGATTATTTCTTCGCCAATCAAGTAGCCATGCTGCTTGATCGCTTCGCCCCTTCGCGCAGCTCTACTCCTTCGCAACTTAAGCACATGATACTCAAATGTTTTTTATTCTCTGTTGGTTGTCAACCATCGTAGATCGTTGATCGAATTGTTATCGGCTGTCGAATGAATGCCACCCCATTTTCTTCATATTTAGGCTATTCATTACAAATAAGGATGATTGGAACGTTTTTATCTTTGAGAAAAAAACTGACCTATACTTTTGATTCAGCAGGGTGCCTCTGCCCATCCAATATCACATTTATAAGGTAAGCACCTCCTGTCCACTTAGTTCATCAGTGACCCAAAGGCCGTACCTGTTGTGCGCGTTGTAATAGTCGTGTCGCTTCGAAAAAAAGAATTAGAATGGCCTTATGCAACGAAAATTTCTACGAAAAAAAGCCCTAAGGTCGAGTGCCCGGGCCCAAGAGATCGAAAAACAATATCCATATATTCTTTTATTTCATTGTAGTGGCTTGACAAGCCGACAATGGCAACAAATCAAGAATATATTGTGTACCATTAAAGGTAGAACTTTATTTAAACCGAAAGATAAAAAGAAAAGGAAGAATATTCTGCCGAACGACCGGGGCGGCCATTGGATCGCACAGCTTGCTTCTAGCGCAGGTCCTACTTGTATCTTGTACTTGACCAAAAAAGCACCAAACGATACATGGTCACAATTGCTACCTCCAGCCTCCTACAGCCAAAATTTAGTTTTATTATATGGACAAGACGGATCCACTGTTTTCAATCATATGGATATGAAAAAAGCGACTACTTTAGAAACAACATCGGTATTTCAACAACTTCTTGGTTTTATGTTTTTACCTGGCGCACGTTTTTTGCTTTTGGTTGAACAAGCCAACGGACAGAAGTGATCCATGGTTGATAATTTTCGAGAAGGAGGAGGTTTAACGTCACACCCATCTAACGCTCTATTCGTTATACGAAAGAGAGGTTAGGATCGGCTACTTAGCCAACAGAGAATAACCAAGTAACGGGGCGGCGGCCTCACTTCAACAATCAGGGCCGTAGGCGGCAGCAGAGCTTGGTCGCTTAGTTTGTAAAAAAAAGCTTTTTGTTTGGGTGACCAGGCCCTGTAAAACCGAAGGCCAGCAATTTCGGCGAAGGGAATCGCAAAGCCGGCCAGAAAACCAAAGAAGCACGTAGTGCCTGTGAAGAAGTATCCTTCGAACCCCGAATTAGCAGCTAGTGAACGTGTGGTGCAGGAGCCGGGCAACACAGCACCTAAAACCTCCTGCATAGGTAGCGTTTAGTTAAGTGGGGCTCGAGTTCCAGCCCGGGGTAGCAATGGGCAGAAAAATGTTTTGAAGTTGTACAGGGCACTATCCGCCGCCCGCCGTGTCTTACCCTGCTCCGTCGGTAAAATTGATATAAATGGATCCACTACAGCAGAATCGGGAGGCCACCACTCCCAGCGCCTCGTATCATTGATCCAGTCCTTATGGGAGCTTGGCGCTACGCGAACAAAAAAAAATATTTTTTTTGCTTTGCATGTTTCTAGCACTCCATCGGCGGCAGGGCGGGGGTGAACACCACAATATTAAAATACTATCCAACAAAACAAAGGGCTAGAGCCTTTCAGGCCGGCGGCCGAAGGTCGACCCGATCGCAGCCTCTAAGCTCTCTGCCTTTTCTTGACAAGCAATTTCACAAAAAACTTCAGAGTATAGTTTACGAAAAAAGATATACTTGCTTGCGCAAATATATCTTTTTTTTGCATAAATATTCAAGGATGAGGGCCGCAGGCAAAATGAAATGTATATTTTATAACAAAATCAAAATATTGAATTCTTTCGGCGAATAACGGGATTCGAACCCGTGTTTTCAGAGCCACAATCTGCAACTTTAACCCCTAAGTTATATCCGCCCCTACTTATAGAGATACTCGCTATCGGATTCGAACCGATATTCCATTAGAAACAGATTTTGAGTCTGCCGTGTTTGCCGTTCCACCAAGCGAGTCCCGGCTTTTATTAGGAATAGATCGAAGAT